GAATATTTTTGGCGGGAATTCTCAGGCGGAAAGGGACCTAGTTTGCTGTTTTAAGAAAAGGAAAATCTTATCTATCGAATCATTGTACATTTAAATTTGAATTTTTTATTAGGAATTCCGGGTCCAAATATACAAATACAAGTGGTCTTTAACCCCACATACATGTGATTATATATGTATTACCATAATGTAATACGAGAAAAAAGGAGGATTTTGAATGCGAGATCTAAAAACATATCTTTCCGTAGCACCGGTACTAAGTACTCTCTGGTTCGGTTCTTTAGCGGGTTTATTGATAGAGATCAATCGTTTCTTCCCGGATGCGTTAACATTCCCTATTTTTTAATTCTAGTTATTGCCGCGGGACGGGGCGAAAAAGATTAGATCGAGATACAATCAAATATCTGTGACGACTCTCTCGCCCCCCCCCTTTTTTTTAGTTTTTTTTTAGAATTATATAAGAATTAGATAAATAAGGAAGGTAGAACGAAAAAAGTGGATTCAACCTCACCGAAACTCGGGTTCAAGCTCCAATTAAATTACTAGTAGAGCGAAAAGAGAAATGTGGCTGGAACAACAGTATCCTACAAGACACTTAAAGAAAATACCGTACTGTGATTCTAAATAGAGTTAGAAATCATTGTATTACTTATTCTTATTATTTACGATTACTATAAATCTATATTGATTTACTATATTGATTGCAATTGATTGCAACGAAATCTTTCAGGATTTGGTTTTGAGTTAGCAACTTTTATTTATTTATTTTTCATTCCTTTCTTCTTCACTTTTGATCGGAAAATAGAAGAGTTGGGTGAATTAAAAACTCAAAGGAGGTTCATGGCCAAGAGTAAAGATGTCCGAGTAACGATTATTTTGGAATGTACCAGTTGTGTTCGAAACGGCGTTAATAAGGAATCAACGGGCATTTCCAGGTATATTACTCAAAAAAATCGACACAATACGCCTAGTCGATTGGAATTGAAGAAATTCTGTCCCTATTGTTACAAACATACAATTCACGGGGAGATAAAGAAATAAATCGAATCAAGTGCTCGTATGTCACCCTTCCCGAGAATAGGAACATATAATATTAGGTATATAATATATTAAGTATATAATTAGTTATATATAACGCATATTTTATATATATTTTATATATTATTATATTATTATTCAATATTATTATATATTTAAATAATAATATAATAATAAAATAAACAAAGCAAATCCTAGTTATTCTATTAATTCTATAATTTGATCCGATCAAAATAGAATTTTAGAAATCGAGATAAGGATAGGATTATTTTTAGAAATAAGGAATAAAGAAATCATGGATAAATCCAAGCGACTCTTTCTTAAATCCAAGCGATCTTTTCGTAGGCGTTTGCCCCCGATCCAATCGGGGGATCGAATTGATTATAGAAACATGAGTTTAATTAGTCGATTTATTAGTGAACAAGGAAAAATATTATCTAGGCGAGTAAATAGATTGACCTTAAAACAACAACGATTAATTACTATTGCTATAAAACAAGCTCGTATTTTATCTTCGTTACCCTTTCTTAATAATGAGAAACAATTTGAAAGAAGCGAGTCGACCGCTAGAACTACTGCTCTTAGAACCAGAAATAAATAGGCTTACCCTTCAATTGACTCAAAATTATCAAACGTAGACTGATGCTTTATTCAAAAAATCGGATAATCAAAATTGTCGTAAGAAAAAATAAATAAATAAAAGAATCGAATCCGGTTGGGGAAGAAAAAGAAATCTTTTTTTTTGTATTGAGCGTCTTCGCTCATCTTGTTTTGATGACCTTAATCAGAATTTTTTTTAATATTAATTTCTACTCTACCTTCCCCGAGTTCATTCTCGAGGGAACCCCATTTCATTTAAAGCATTTCGGTGGATTCCTTCCGATCTCCTTATTTTATTTTATAATCTCGTTGGAAATCATATAAAGACAATTCCTATTTGAGATAGCTATTTGTGCAAGTATTTTACGATTAAGAAGCAACTGTTTCTTGTACAGATTGTGTATTAATCTACTATAACTATAGGATACCCCCATTCCGCGAATTACTGCATTTATTCGAGTGATCCACAAACGACGAAAATCTCTTTTTTTCCTATCTCTATCCCGATGAGCCGAAACCAAAGCTCTTATTCTTTGTTGAGTAATAGTTCGAGTAAGTCTTGAATGAGCCCCTCGAAAGCTTGATGCAAATAAACGAATTTTTGTTCGACGTCTCCGAGCTATATATCCCCGTTTAATTCTGGTCATTGAATAAAAGAAATTTTGATGAATAACTAATCTAATTCTTTCTTTCAGTTATTCTTTTATAGTCTATTAATAACAAAACGGATTCTTCCAATGTATAAAATAAAAATTCCAATGGCTTTTGCTACTATAACCGTCCCGACCACGATTTTTCGTTTTTTCTAGGCATTTCTCGCCTTGAAATAAGAAATTGTATTGATACTAGGTATCAAAAAAAGCATATTAACTAAAATAAAGGAGTAAATAGAAATGGATAAATAAATAGTGGGTTCCATCGTTTCTATGGTTACTTCTTAAACGGTGAGGTCCTCTCTATACACCGGAGCTCATTCCTTCATTTAATTGGTAACTTGTACAGTTCACAATCTTCGGCTCTACTCATAAATTTTCCAGTAATAGATCTCTCACAATGAGATCTATCTTATACAGTAACGGTATGTAAGTATGAGGATTAATTGGGTAGCTGACCCTGTTAGTCCGTTCTTTGCAAGAGTCGAAGCATAATCTTTTTGCTTTTTAAATAGGATTTTCCCCGCTTAATGGATAAGCATTTGCTACCAATGGGGAATTTTTTCTCATCTTAAATTCCAAGATTGGATTTGCGCCAATCGAAACCATAAATTTCATACACAATAGAAGGATATGGTAGATCTATCTTTTTTAGATAGTGAACGGGAGAACCCCCTTCTATTCACTGGTACTGATCGTTGATACTGAAAAAATTGTTTCTTTTTCTCAGTCCATGATCTGAACAAGTCGCACATACACCCTAGTACATGTTCCTCGGCGCTGAGGACATCCCCGAAGAGCAGGGGATTTCGTGACATTTCTAATTGGCTGTCTTGCATTTCTAATAAGTTGTTTAATAGTTGGCATGCTGAATCATATACATAATAGACTGGTTTAGATCGATCCTAACCAGATGATTATGAATTACTTCTCTTTCTATTTAAGAGATTAATAAAATATTAACCCCTTAGGTTAAGAAGGAAAGGAATAAGAGGGATTAAATCAATCTTAATTAAATTGTGGATTGGTCTTAAATCGTTGCTATTGCTATTTCTTATTTAACCGCTACAAGATCTACAATTCCATGAGCTTGGGCTTCTGTTGCTGACATAAAAACATCTCTTTCCATGTCTTCGGATACAACCCAGAAGGGCTTGCCCGTTCTTTGTACATAAACCCTTGTGATGCTTTCGCGAAGTTTCAGTAGTTCTTCTGCTTCCAGGATAAATTCTCCCGTTTGTGCCTCATAAAAAGAACTAGCAGGTTGATGGATCATTACCCTGATGATATAACATAATAAAAGGTTCTTCTAACTCACATAATGAGGCGAGAAGAATAGCTAAAGAATAATAAGAAAAAAAAAGATAGAATTGAACAACCGTACAGGCATTTTTTGCACATTGCATACGGCTTTACAATGGAATTCTCTTTTTTCTTTCATCGAAAAAAGAGAAAATATAGAGTCTATTAGACCCAGATCAATAAATAATCCAATTACCACCCTTCTTTTTTTTTCGGAAAAGTTCAAAAATACTATGATGGCCCCGTTGCTTTATATATTTATTTCGTCTGTGATTCAGCAATCCCAAAGTTTCTTTTTTTTTCGTACTCTTTTATAACATAAATATTGTTAATAGCCTTTGTTTGGTGTGAAAAGAAGTTTGTGACGCTGAGATGGGCCCACTACAGCTAAGATAAAATTGGAAATGCCCTTTCTCTCATACTACTCTTTCGATACATAATCTACTATTTTATTTTGAAAAAAGAAAGAAATAAAAAAAAATTTCATATCGAATTCGAAGTGCCATGCTATTATTACTTACTAATTCATATTTCATATGGCGAAGGCATAGTCTTCTTTTTTCTTTCCATCAAATAAAAAAACTCATTGGCGCCGAGCGTGAGGGAATGCTAGACGTTTGGTAATTTCTCCTCCGGCCAGTAGAAAAGATCCCATTGAAGCGGCCAATCCCATGCATATTGTCTGCACATCTGGTTGCACAAATTGCATAGTATCATAAAGAGCTACTCCGGGTACTACCCATCCGCCAGGAGAGTTTATAAACAAATACAGATCTTTGGTATCATTCTCTATACTGAGATATACCATAAGACCAATAAGTTGATTCGAGATCTCGCTATCAACCTCTTGGCCTAAAAAAAGTAATCTTTCTCGATAAAGTCGGTTGATTAGGATAAAATTGTATCCCTTAGTAGCCGTACAGGCACCTTTTGATGCATACGGTTCACCAAAAATTGCGAAAAAAAAATCAATGTGTAGATTCCAGCCATCCTTCGTTTTTTCTAGTGGGCCCTTTCTAACTTCTAATTTCTAATGAAGGGGCTTTTTCTTACATTTTTTAAATAAAAAAAATGAAATTAAAAATCAAATTAAAGAAAGATGAGTTTTGGTCCGTTTTCCTATAATATAGAAAAAATTCGCTAAACTTATTGCACAAACTTTTCATTGATCTATTTTTTTTTTTTTTCATTGGGATTCAATCCAAATCATGATGTCATTTTCTTGTTCCTGAATGGGTTTCATCGATTTTTTATTGAATTTTTTTAGGTTTATGCTCTACTCCGAGTAAAGATCTGCCCGATTTTGATTTGCGCATATAGGACAAATGACCCAATACCACGTCTTTTTGCTATGATTTCATTTACTTTTTTATTTTAATTTAATTCCTTTTTCTTTCATGTTTTCCGCCAAATATTCAACGTATTTCTCATATTATTCGATTGATTAACAGTTTGAAATCACTCTTTTTTATATTTCTAATTTTCAAATAAAAAAATTTATGATTATGATCTAGGTGGTAATCATAAATATATTACCAATTGGGTTTTTTCTAAACGGAGCCTGGATACTTCATTTTATCGGTCCAACCAAGCCAACCATAAATCATTCTAATTGAAAATATTAATCTGGATATCCCCCAAAAAAAATGAAATGGATCTCGAATTGCACTTCATTACACTTCACGCTACAAATTTTTGATAATTCAATCAATCTTTTTTGGGCGAAAGAGAGGATATCTCGATCGGGCGAGAGAACGGGGGAATCCCATATGACCCAAGATATTTGACAAGTCGCACTATACGTCAACCCAAACTGCATCTTCCTCCCCCGGATTTCGAAAAGGAACTCTTGGAACACCAATAGGCATTAAAGGAAAGAAAAAGAATTAAATACTCTATTTCACTTTGATGTGGAAGCGTAATAATGGTCTTAATAATATTGGCCTTTATCATATTTTCTACATAGATAGAATAAGGCCATAAAATATAGAAAGACAGAATGAATGAAAGAGAATTCTTACGAATAGGTCTTTTGAATGATGAACAAATAGGGATGCATTCATTCATAAAAAATAGGATCAACCCCCATTGCGTATTGATACTTATCGGGTATAGAATAGATCTGCTTCTCTTTTTTCTTCTGATCCGAATTCTTCCCTTATTACTAATGGAATAGAACAAAACAAATATTAATCCTTTCTCCGAAGGAATCCACCGAAAAGGGGAGGTATTCCAATGCAATAAAGTTACATAGTGTCTATTTTTCGTTGATAAAGGGGTATTTCCATGGGTTTGCCTTGGTATCGTGTTCATACTGTCGTATTGAATGATCCCGGTCGCTTGCTTTCTGTTCATATAATGCATACGGCTCTGGTTGCTGGTTGGGCCGGTTCAATGGCTCTATATGAATTAGCCGTTTTTGATCCCTCCGATCCCGTTCTTGATCCAATGTGGAGACAAGGTATGTTCGTTATACCCTTCATGACTCGTTTAGGAATAACCAATTCATGGGGCGGTTGGAGTATTACAGGGGGGACTATAACAAATCCGGGTATTTGGAGTTACGAAGGTGTGGCCGGAGCGCATATTGTGTTTTCGGGCTTGTGCTTCTTGGCAGCTATCTGGCATTGGGTATATTGGGATCTAGAAATTTTTTGCGATGAGCGCACAGGAAAACCTTCTTTGGATTTGCCGAAGATTTTTGGAATTCATTTATTTCTCTCAGGAGTGGCTTGCTTTGGCTTTGGCGCATTTCATGTAACAGGATTGTATGGTCCTGGAATATGGGTGTCCGACCCTTATGGACTAACTGGCAAGGTACAACCTGTAAATCCAGCGTGGGGCGTGGAAGGTTTTGATCCTTTTGTTCCGGGAGGAATAGCCTCTCATCATATTGCAGCAGGAACATTGGGCATATTAGCGGGCTTATTCCATCTTAGTGTCCGCCCGCCCCAACGTTTATACAAAGGATTACGTATGGGAAATATTGAAACCGTCCTTTCCAGTAGTATAGCTGCTGTCTTTTTTGCAGCTTTTGTTGTTGCTGGAACTATGTGGTATGGTTCAGCAACTACTCCCATCGAATTATTTGGTCCTACTCGTTATCAATGGGATCAAGGATACTTCCAGCAAGAAATATATCGAAGGGTTAGTGCTGGGTTAGCCGAAAATCAAAGTTTATCAGAAGCTTGGTCTAAAATTCCTGAAAAATTAGCTTTTTATGATTACATTGGCAATAATCCGGCAAAAGGAGGATTATTCAGAGCGGGTTCAATGGACAACGGGGATGGAATAGCCGTTGGGTGGTTAGGACACCCTATCTTTAGAGATAAAGAAGGGCGTGAACTTTTTGTACGTCGTATGCCTACTTTTTTTGAAACATTTCCGGTTGTTTTGGTAGACGGAGACGGAATTGTTAGAGCGGATGTCCCTTTTAGAAGGGCAGAATCAAAGTATAGTGTCGAACAAGTAGGTGTAACTGTTGAGTTCTATGGTGGCGAACTCAATGGAGTGAGTTATAGCGATCCTGCTACTGTGAAAAAATATGCTAGACGTGCTCAATTGGGTGAAATTTTTGAATTAGATCGTGCTACTTTGAAATCCGATGGTGTTTTTCGTAGCAGTCCAAGGGGTTGGTTTACTTTTGGGCATGCTTCGTTTGCTTTGCTTTTCTTCTTCGGACACATTTGGCATGGTGCTAGAACCCTGTTCAGAGATGTTTTTGCCGGTATTGATCCAGATTTGGATGCTCAAGTGGAATTTGGAGCATTCCAAAAACTTGGAGATCCAACTACAAGAAGACAAGTAGTCTGATGCAAGATTGCTTTGTTATTTTTCGCTTCTATTTTCTGTTTGTGATTTGACATAGGCTGCTGGAAAAATCTTGATTAAAATCGCTGCCTTTTCTTTGATTCTTGTTCTTTTCTTTCTTTATTTTATTCGGGAGATGATTCCAAATAAACAGATACGGAAGCTATAATTGTAAACCACGATCGAATTTATGGAAGCATTGGTTTATACATTCCTCTTAGTATCGACTCTAGGGATAATTTTTTTCGCTATCTTTTTTCGAGAACCGCCTAAAGTTCCAACTAAAAAAATGAAATGATTTTTCATTATCTCAATTGAAGTAACGAGCCCCCCAATACCCAATATTGGGAGGCTCGTTACTTCAATTAGTCCCCGTGTTCCTCGAATGGATCTCTTAATTGTTGAGAGGGTTGCCCAAAGGCAGTATATAAGGCGTACCCAGTAAAACTTACAAGTAAACCAGATATAGAGATGGCGACTAAGGTTGCTGTTTCCATTATTATATAATTTCAAGATCACAATGGATCTATGATAAGATCGTTTATTTACAGCGGAATGATATACAAAGTCAACAGATCTCACTGAATACAAAATAAGATTTATGGCTACACAAACCGTTGAGGGTAGTTCTAGATCTGGTCCAAGACGAACTGTTGTAGGGGATTTTTTGAAACCATTGAATTCGGAATATGGTAAAGTAGCCCCTGGATGGGGAACGACTCCTTTGATGGGTGTCGCAATGGCTTTATTTGCGATATTCTTATCTATTATTTTGGAGATTTATAATTCTTCCGTTTTACTGGATGGAATTTCACTGAATTAGATTCACAAGAACCACGAAGCCTCGCTTTTCAATACTAAAAGTGAAACTTTTAGTTCTCGGATTTTTTTTAGCCCATTCTATTTTGGTAGTTCGACCGCGAAATTTATTTGTTTCTGTATTTCCGGAATATGAGTGTGTGACTTGTTATAATTGATCCTATTGATAGTACAGAAAATGGGTCTGTCATCTTGATCGAGATAGTTTTATCCCGTCGGATAGCCATTCTAGTATCTGGAGCACGGAATATATGAAATGGATCACGAAGTAGTCGAACTATGATTCATACTTAATATTCAAACCTCGCGGCCGGACTCAAAAAAAAATTTCAAAGAAAGAGTTATATTATTTATAAATCGAAAGATTTTTTCTTCTTTCAAACTCTCATTTAGTTTATGCTTATTTTGATCAAAGGACAAACCTTTCTTTTCTTTGTATTTTTATTTATTATATCTATTCTATTCATTGAATAAGTGATGATCCAATGGTTCTTACTCAAACAATCTTTGGACTTAGTTTGAAGGTTTTATTGAATCATCGCGGTTCTGGTATGAATCTGAAGTTTCAATTGATTCATAGGGTCTTAACAAGAGAATTCCTATCAAAAATGAAGAAAACAAGAATAAAGCCACATTCCATACAAATAACAAATCAAAGCAAAGAAAAAGAAATAAGTAGGTAAATAGAAGATTCAAGAGGCCTGTAACGATCAACATAAAGACGAATGCGCCGACTTGATTTTTTGGCATTATAATTACAACTACAAAAAAGAGCTTTCGGATTTTTACTCTTTTGTGTCTTCAGATAAAATTGAATGAAAAGATTAAGAAGTTTCAAACTTTCTATTCCATAATCCGTTTCAGCTATTATTTGGGTGTTTTTGTTTGAGCTGTACGAGATGAAATTCTCATATACGGTTCTCCGGGGGGGAGTCCTCTTGGTTTACCTATCTCAATAAAGTCTATGATTGGTTCGAAGAACGCCTCGAGATTCAGGCGATTGCAGATGATATAACTAGTAAATATGTTCCTCCTCATGTTAACATATTTTATTGTCTAGGAGGAATTACGCTTACTTGTTTTTTGGTACAAGTAGCTACAGGATTTGCTATGACTTTTTACTATCGTCCAACCGTTACTGAGGCTTTTGCTTCTGTTCAATACATAATGACTGAAGCTAACTTTGGTTGGTTAATCCGATCAGTTCATCGATGGTCGGCAAGTATGATGGTCTTAATGATGATCCTGCACGTATTTCGTGTCTATCTCACTGGTGGTTTTAAAAAACCTCGCGAATTGACTTGGGTTACAGGCGTGGTTCTGGCTGTGTTGACCGCATCTTTTGGTGTAACAGGTTATTCCTTACCTCGGGACCAAATTGGTTATTGGGCAGTCAAAATTGTAACAGGCGTTCCGGAAGCTATTCCGGTAATAGGATCGCCTTTGGTAGAGTTATTGCGTGGAAGTGCTAGTGTGGGACAATCCACTTTGACCCGTTTTTATAGTTTACACACTTTTGTATTACCCCTTCTTACTGCTGTATTTATGTTAATGCATTTCCTAATGATACGTAAGCAAGGCATTTCTGGTCCTTTATAGAGAATAGAATCTAGACCATAGCTATATTGTAACCAATCATTTATCTTATTACTTGGGGGAGGAACAATAGTATTTCATTGCTACAAATATGGATTATTGAAAAAAAAAATAAGACATGTATTTGGATATTTCCTTTCAACTCCACAATATTCTATTATTTATTTGATATGACATGAATA